TTTCGGCCTAACAAGAGCGGAATCACGCTCTGTAGGATTTGAACCTACGACATCGGGTTTTGGAGACCCACGTTCTACCGAGCTGAACTAAGAGCGCTTTCTTATCACAATAGATAAGATTCGAAAGAAGAGGATTCTTTTTATAACCCTAATACATCTTTCATGCATATATCATGCATATATAATAAAAATCATATATAATAAAATAAAAGATTATGTATGTCCAATTTGAATCGATCTCAATTGACCCCTCCTTACTGCTCAGAGGAGAAGGAATAGGTAGGGATGACAGGATTTGAACCCGTGACATTTTGTACCCAAAACAAACGCGCTACCAAGCTGCGCTACATCCCTTTCAATTGGTCTACAATGTCATTGTAGAGAATCCCTGTCTTGTTTTCCACATCCTGATTTCTTCCATTAATATACACAATTTATCTTGCCATTTCTTCTTTTTGGTATCATATCATATACCATAAAAAAACAATAAAAGACTTATATGATTATGATGAAACCCGCCATAAAAAAAACATGAATATTTTTCGGGAATTCTCGGGCGGAAAGGGGTATATTTTTCTGTTTTAAGAAAAGAAAAATCTTATCTACTGAATCATTGTAGATTTCAATTTGAATTAGGGATTCCGCGTACAAATAAAAGTGGCCCTAACTATATCTACATCTGATAATATATGTATTACCATAATATATTGTATTACAATACAGAATAAAGAAGGAGGATTTAAAATGCGAGATCTAAAAACATATCTCTCCGTGGCACCGGTACTAAGTACTCTATGGTTCGGGTCTTTGGCAGGTCTATTGATAGAGATCAATCGTTTTTTCCCGGATGCGCTGACATTCCCTTTTTTTTCATTCTAGTTATTGACATGGGAAGGGGTGAAGAAGATTAGAGATACAATCAAATATCTGTGACTAATCCTCCCCCTCTTTTTTTTTAGAATTAGATCGAATAAGATAAGGCAGGAAAGAGAAAGAAAAAAAAGTGGATTCAACCTCAGCTCAGTGAAACTCGGGTTCAGGTTCCAATTAAATTCATAATAGACTAGAGCGAGAACGAAAATGGAAATGCGGCTAGGACAACAGTATAATACACGATACTAAAATGAAATACTGTATGGCGATTCTAAATATAGTTAGAAATTCTTGTATTACTTATTATTTACTATTACTATATTGTACTATATTGATTGCAACGAAATATTTTAGAATTTTATTTCGAGTTAGTAACTTCTATTTTTTTCTTTCTTTCTTATTCTTCGCTTCGGATCGGAAAATGGAAGAGTTGGGTGAATCAAAAACTCAAAGGAGGCTTATGGCCAAGGGTAAAGATGTTCGAGTAACGGTTATTTTAGAATGTACCAGTTGTGGTCGAAACAGTATTAATAAGGGATCAAGGGGCATTTCCAGATACAGTACTCAAAAGAATCGATACAATACGCCTAGTCGATTGGAATTGAGAAAATTCTGTCCCTATTGTTACAAACATACGGTTCACGGGGAGATAAAGAAATAGATCGAATCGAGTATGGAGTACCTGTGTGTCACTCTTCCAAGGAACATGAAAAATGTCTAATGACATTACATTATATCAATGATATTACATTATATAATAAATTATATAAACAAATTATTATATCATTATTATAATATTTTTCAATTATTATTATTATATATTTCAAATAGAAAAAAGCATTTTTGATCCGATTGAAATAGGATTTTAGGTATAAGGAATAAACAAAATCATGGATAAATCCAAGCGACTCTTTCTTAAATCCAAACGATCTTTTCGTAGGCGTTTGCCCCCGATCCAACCGGGGGATCGAATTGATTATAGAAACATGAGTTTAATTAGTCGATTTATTAGTGAACAAGGAAAAATATTATCTAGACGGGTGAATAGATTGACCTTAAAACAACAACGATTAATTACTATTGCTATAAAACAAGCTCGGATTTTATCTTCGTTACCTTTTCTTAATAATGAGAAACAATTTGAAAGAAGCGAGTCGACTACTAGAACTACTGGTCTTAGAACCAGAAATAAATAGGCTTACTCTTCAATTGAATCAAAATTCCAATCCGAACTCAAACGCGGATTGATGTTTTGTTCGAAAAATACGCGAATCAAGATTTGATTGTCGTGTCGTCAGTCAGAAAAAACAAGAATCGGTAATAAATCTTTTTTTTTATTGAATGTGTTCACTCATTTTGACGACTTTATTATCATAATGATTTCTACTCTACCTTCCCAGAGTTCATTCTCCAGGTAACTCCATTTTAAAACCTTCCAATATGCTTATTTTCTGATCTCATTGGAAATCATATAAAGACAAGTCTTATTTAATATAGCTATTTGTGCAAGTATTTTACGATTAAGAAGCAACTGCCTCTTGTACAGATTGTGTATTAACCTACTATAACTATAGGATACCATATTCTCGCGAATTACTGCATTTATCCGAGTGATCCACAAACGACGAAAATCTCTCTTTTTCTTATCTCTATCCCGATGAGCCGAAACCAAAGCTCTTATTTTCTGTTGAGTAATAGTTCGAGTAAGTCTTGAATGAGCCCCTCGAAAGCTTGATGCAAATAAACGAATTTTTCTTCGACGTCTCCGAGCTATATATCCTCGTCTAATTCTGGTCATTGAATAAATGAAACTTTGATGAATAACTAATTGATTTCCCTTCTTTTAGTTATTCTTTTCCCCTTTTATAGTCTATTAATAACAAAACGGATTATTCCAATGTATAAAATAAAAATTCCAATGGCTTTTGCTACTATAACCTTCCTGACCACGATGTTTTTTTTTTTTCTTTTTTTTCCAGGCATTTCGCCTCGAAATAAGAAATTGTATTGATAAAATGGATAAATAAATAATGGGTTCCGTCGTTTCTATGGTTACTTCCTAAACGGTGAGGTCCTCTCTATACACCGGAGCCCCTTCCTTGATTTAATCAATGCTATTGAGAACTTGTACAGTTCACACTTTTTGGCTCTACCCATGAATTATCCAGTAATAGGTCTTTCACAACGAGATCTACCTATACAGTAACGATATCTAATTATGAAGATTCGCTGAGTAGCTGACCCTGTTAGTCCGTTCTTGCAAGAGTAGAGGCACAATCTTTCTGCTTTTTATATTAAATAGGATTTCCCCCGCTTACTGGATAACCATTTGTTACCAATGGGGAATTTTTTCTCATCTTAAATTGAAAATAGAGGCGATTGGATTTGTACCAATGTAAACCATAAATTTCATACACAATAAAAGGATATGATAGATCTTTTTTAGACAATGAACGTAGTTTTTCCATTCTATCCTATTTACTGGTATTGATCATTGATACTGGAAAAATTCTTTCTTTTGTCCCAGTCCGTGATCTGAACGAATCGCACATACACCCTAGTACATGTTCCTCGGCGCTGAGGACATCCCCCAAGAGCGGGGGATTTCGTGACATTTCTAATTGGCTGTCTTGTGTTTCTAATAAGTTGTTTAATAGTTGGCATGCTGAATCGTATACATAATAAGCTGGTTTAGATCGATCCTAACCGGATGATTATGAATTACTTCTATTTAATAGGTTAATATGAAATCTCTTAAGGAGTAAGAATAAAAAATTTTAAATCGCGGATTTGCGCGAAATCCCTGTTATTTTTTTATTCAACCGCTACAAGATCAACAATTCCATGAGCTTGGGCTTCTGTTGCTGACATAAAAACATCCCTTTCCATGTCTTCGGATACAACCCATAGGGGTTTGCCCGTTCTTTGTACATAAATCCTTGTGATGGTTTCGCGCAGTTTCAGTAGTTCTTCCGCTTCCAGGACAAATTCCCCCGTTTGTGCTTCATAAAAAGCAGCAGCAGGTTGATGGATCATTACCCTGATGATATAAAATAATAAATGGTTCCTCTATGTCGCACGATGAGGCGAGGAGAAGATATAAAAAATAATAATAATAGAATTGAACAACCGTACGGGCATCTTTTGCGCATTGCATACGGCTCTACAATGGAATTTACTTTCTTTTTAACTTTCTGTGGAAGAATCCGTGGAAGAAAGAGAAAATCAAATATAGGGTCTGTCAGACCCAGATTGGTAAATGATCCAATTACCACCCTTCTTTTCGGAGGAGTTTAAAAATACTATGATGGCCCCGTTGCTTTCTATATTTATTTCGTCTGTGATTCAGCAATCCCAAAGTTTCTTTTTTTTTTCAAATATTCTTTCATAACATAAATATTGTTAAGAGCCTTCCGTCGTTAAAAAAAAGTTTGTGACGCTGAAATGGGCTCCTGATAGATAAGATAAAATCCGAAATACCCTTTATCTCATACTACTCTTTCGATACATAATCTAATATTTTGAAAAAACAATAAAAAAAATTTCTCATATCGAATTCAAAGTGCCATGCTATTATTACTTAATAATTCATATTTCATTTTCATATGGCGAAGGCATAGTCTTCTTTTTTCTCTCAAATAAAAAATTCATTGGCGCCAAGCGTGAGGGAATGCTAGACGTTTGGTAATTTCTCCTCCGACCAGGATAAAAGATCCCATTGAAGCGGCTAATCCCATGCATATTGTCTGTACATCGGGTCGTACAAATTGCATAGTATCATAAATAGCTATTCCGGGTATTACCCATCCGCCAGGAGAGTTTATAAATAAATACAGATCTTTGGTATCGCTTTCTATACTGAGATATACCATAAGAGCAATAAGTTGATTCGAGATCTCGCTATCAACCCCTTGGCCTAAAAAAAGTAATCTTTCTCGATAAAGTCGGTTGATTAGGATAAAATTGTATCCCGTAGGAGCCGTACATGCACCTTTTGATGCATACGGTTCGACAAAAATTGCTAAAAAAAAAGAATCAATGTGTAGATTGTAGATTCCAGCCCCCCCCTTTTTTTTCATAGCAGGCTCTTTCTAACTTCTAACGAAAGGGTTTTTCTTCCATTTTTA